TTCAAGCAAGACGAGTTAGCTCCTTTCTCTGAAAGATGAGGTGGTTTGACCATACTGGAAAGGGTTGAACCTGCCTACTTACTAAGCCTTAGAAGCCCTTAAGGAGGCCTAAATCTGGAGTGTTCCCTAGCTTGATTCTTTCTTTGTTTGCTTCCGTCGCTCAGTGGCACTACCGCCCCTGACAAACTTTCTGTCTAACTGTCTAAAGCCTTCCCCTTGGGAACCTAGCTCGGTTGCTCAGTGCTTCCGGGCTTCAAACCAGGGGGCTTCCGCAGAACCGGGCTCCCGTCTATCACACACTAACTGTCTATCTCTCTTGCTCGGTGTGCTCCTTACTCGGTAAGCTCGGCAAGTAAGTAATTAGTCCTCTTCGTTTAGTTTCTAAGTAAGGAAAGCTATCTTCTCAAAGCAAAGTCAAATCTTCAAAAGAAAAGGATGGACAAAACCCTTTCTAAGGATGAGGACGGTAGTTCGGGAGTGAGCAAGACGGGACGAGTCAGGAAGCAGCGACTAGAAGCTCACTACCATCAGAGATTGATTGAATCCTCATCCAGAAAAAAGTAAGGAAACGAGCCACAAGCTCTCATTTAGCGTTTATAACCCACGTTGAGCAGCGGACAATGGTACCAGTTCTCCTCACTTCAAAAGAGCTAAACACGAGACTCAACCCTCATCCTTTGTCCTTCCTTCGAGTAGGTCCGCTCACTGGAAAGTTAGGTCAACAGAAAAGTTCCATCCTGCAAGGAATATCGTAGAACAGCCGAAAAGCGATGACATTCCTTGTGGCAAGAGTCGACCTCTAGGGTATCGAGGAAGGTTGGAGAGTATAGATTACAGAGTTCATCAGTCCAAGTCTCAGAAGAGAGACTCCTGCGCCATCCATTCTTCCAGTATGAACCAGTTTCAGAGCAAACATCGTTGAAGACGGAACTCCTGGATTACCTTCTCAACTACCCTTCTCCGGTGGAGTGACCGGTTGAGTTTCGTGATCTACTTTCTTGATTTTGATCGGCTAAATCAGCCTAAAGCAGGGTTCGCATTCCTAGGTCGCGCGTTTCCCCGGGTCGGTGCCATGAATACACGGGTAGCTTTTCCAAGTGTCACGACCAGGGCAAAAAACGTAGAAGTAGAAATTCCGAGTCTACCTCTTTTCGCGGGTTCATTCAGCAGGCCAGTTTGAGAAATGGAATTCGTTGGGCGCGCGGCTACAGATTTAGGTCTTTAGACGGGTGATAGTGAAAGTCCGTGCCTGTTGGTATAGCCAATTCCAAGTCCGGCTTTTGGCCGGGTCCGTCTAGCACCATGGTTTGGTTCCTTTCTTCAAAGCGAATTTGAGTCAGCATGTTTGGCAGTCTGGTTCCAGTTCCTAACCCCCAGCAGTTTCGCGGTTGGATGTGAAATGCTATGGGAGAACCTTTTGGATATAGAAAGTGCCAGATCTCTGTTATCAAGGTGAGGAGCAAAAACAACTCCCTGAAATGAAAGCAGAAAGCTCATCCTGTTGAACTCCTCACAAGATGGCAAAGGACTTCTTCCACTAGAAATTTGAGTCCCCTAAATCTTTCATATCAAACTGGGTTCTTAATGTTCTCGTAAGCTCATTTATCGAGGCTAAGTCATTACTAGAGAAAGCAATGTCATCCACATAAACCAGAAGAAGGACAATACCTGATGTCGACCTCCTTATAAACATTGAATGATCCGATTGACTTCTTTGAAAAAAAAAACCGGCTCCTTCCTCTACTCCTATTTCGGCTCTTATACATGCTGCTGCACCTTTCAAACCAAGCTCTTGGTGCCTGCTTTAGCTTGTCGGAGGCCGTAACGTAAATCGCTTTCTTGAGCTTGCATACTAAGTTTGGAAGTTGGTTAGAAACGGCTCGTCACTAAAGGAGCTTACGGAGAAAGAGCGGAAAGGCAAGTTCCGATAAACCTACGCAGCTTTCCCGATAGTAGTTCCATACGACACCAACTCTTTCGTTCCAAGATAAGTGACTTCAGACATTGATGTAAGTCAGAATCGGCATATGCTAGAACTTTGGCAAGGCAAATCCACGAAATGATGAACACAAAGAGAAGGGGGTCTGCAAGACCTATGGTTGTTATACCCGGAGGGGGCCCCGGGTCATCCCCGTTCCGATCTGATCCTCCTGGTCTATTTCAATCTCTCAATCGTTGTAAGGGTACGTTGACTTTGACAGATTTTGTCCGATGATCCGGATTGATCCTAGCCTTTCTCAATGGTAGTAAATCGGGGGAAGCAGCACTAAAGCGCTCTTCTTGTTCGCTACGCATGTTCCGCTCGTTTCGCTATCGCTTCGCTCGTTCCCACCGCCCTTGGTTTGGGGCTTCGACTTGCATGTGTTAGGCATATAGCTAGCAGTCCATGGACAAGTTGCTGGGCTAAGACTCAATCCAAGAACCTAACTGCTGTCAGCTAGGGAAGGAGAGAATGGGACCGTAGAAGGAAAATCAAAAAATGACCATGGCGTGACATGCTACGATCACAACAGCTGAGGATCCCTCGGGATTGGAATTATGATCTTGATTGGCAGGAAGAATCTCGAAAAACAAGACCAGGAGCAGATCGAACCGGCACATCTCCGATGAGTTCAATTGTCTTTAGTCGAAAATGCCTTTTAAGGCCAGTTAACAACGCCTTTTGAGCCGGGACCTCGATGAAAGACATCGCTTCTAAGCTCATAAAGAAGCGCCCAGGAAAGAGGGAAGCCCGTCATGGAGCAATGCCAGTTATTGATGACCCTAAACGATGAGTTCTTCAACAACTACATTGCCCGGTGTAGCTAACCTTTTAGTTGCTGGAGCTACGCTATCGGATTCTTCTAGGGGCCCCCTCTGGGCTCTCTCCTCTTCGCTCGCTCCGTAGACGCACCAACCTGACCGCGCTTCGCTAGCGCTCACTCCACTGGATGGTTCAATTCTAGATCGAAATGAACAGGAATAGCCCGACGAGTTCTAGTTCTCTCGGGGGGACGCTAAGGTCAATGAACGTGACATAATATGGACAGATTAACGTCGTGCGGAGACAGGACTTGAACCTGCGTGACTCATGTTATGAGCCTTGCGAGCTAACCAAACTGCTCTACTCCGCGTCTCTGGGGATACATACGAACTTAATATCTACATGAAAGATTACGCATGAGTTGACAAAAAGACATTGGGATCTTCGCCCGGCTCCAAGAGGGTAATTTAAACTGAGTTTCGTACACTCCACTTGCTTTTAGTGCTCCTTTCGCATGCCCGAATACTCGCTCCGTATACTCCGCTCGTTCCGCTCAATTAATTAGCTCCAAAGAATGGGAGATCTGGAGAGGCATAAGCAGCTCAAAAAAATACCAAGGAAGAAAAGAAATGACACTTCTTTTAACCTTAGAAGGGTGGGCAGGGCTAGAAGATGACACATCTTTGGTTACTATCGATTTCTCTTTGTGTCTGTCTGCAAGGGCCCCCTCCGGGGAATCTCCATGTGGCAGGTATAAATCTTACCTACTTGGCTCAGCGGTTAGAGTCTTGCTCTCATAAGGCAATGGTCATTGGTGAAAATCCAATAGTAGGTATACCATGCGTCTGTCACGTACGAATTCGTGCATGAGCCGTTTGATCCTAAGTATGGGCTGATAGTACCAGGATGTATATTCTATTGTAGATCCAATGGAGCCTTTTTGATAGGCGGATTTCGCTCCGGTCAGAAGGCCTAATCTTTAGCCGAAACTACCTTTCTTGGATCACAGAGTCTCGGTAGACCGGAGAGGAGTCTTCCTTCTACAGGAGTGGGGCCCCCGCTTCCGGGCTCTCTCCTTTTGTCGATTTATCCGCCTGGATTGTTCGCTCCGCTATCGCTACGCTTGTTCTCCACTTCTTTGAGTACGAATCATATGAAAACAGATTTTATCAACTACTCTCAATTAGCCCTCTCTTTTGGGAATAAACAGACTAAAGTACCCAAAGTGGCTTTGGTATTTCAGTGTACTTGACAGCTTCTATTGCCGAAAAGGGGCGGGAGTACTTGATCCAAATTTATTTCACACTGGATAAGGCCAACTGAGATTCTCCCCTTCCGCCGCTCTTGAGCACATCGCTTCTACGGTCCACGGCTAAAGGAAGAATCGAGAGCTGGTGCCCGGAGCTCTTCTGAACGTGCCATAACCTGTTCGCTATCAGCTGTCTGAGCAACGCGTTGAGCATGAGGGAGAGCACTCGCTTTAGATCACCTCTTTCTTTGTCCCTAGAAAGGAGATCCCAATTGGCAGAGTCTCCCTTCCATATCCAATCGTTAGAGATCAAGCAGATCCGGGCCTTGTGTCAGCCTCGCTTCACAATGAAGGTAGGAGCACAGCCTATTTTGGATCCTCTAGTCACATAGGAGCAAGCAGCAGGAGCTTATTATCTCATTGACTTATAACCCCCATCAGCATCAGAGCTAGCAGCTCGAGCATCTTCTCGCATCTGAGCAAGTATCCGTGTTTCAGTTTTAGTTGCATTTGAACCCTAAAAGGCTTCGGCTAAGGCACATGCATTTGACCGAGTTTACCAAGCAGCGTCAGAGGCAGCAGGCGCAGATCCCTTTCTGTCTTTCCTCTTACCTTTGAAGTAGACTTTGAACCCGAGTCATTCCTCTTTCCTGCTCTTGCTTGGGGATGTAGACCCTTTACTTACAGGCTTGATCTGATCGATCTATCTAATTGGTTATTGGAATGCGGTTGAAAGATCGGAGGAGTGAAAAGAAAAGGAAGATACGAAATCAATTTAGGAAGGCAGTCACTCGACAAGAGGAAGATAGGGAAGGAATCCTAATTTCTATCCTATTAGGAATGGAAAATTCCCTACTAAGCCTATCTAACTGAGAAGAACTAGAAGACGACATTAAGAAAGGAAAAGAGAAGATAAAGAAGGCTTACAAGACGAGCTGGTATGAGCACAAAGAGTACAAGCACGAAGAAGAATGCTCAGTCTCAGCAGCAAGGCGAAGGCTTAAATAGGTCCCTGCAGAAGCCACACGGCCTCCTCGAGTACGCCAAAAGGGGGGGCGGAAATTATTTTGAATTCTTTCAAAAAGAGGAAGGTTACTCTTACGACTTTCGTAAAGGAATCGAAAAGGATCTCAGCTAATACTAATGGAGGTGTCCGGGGAGCAGGAAAGTAGATAGGGAGAGAGGAAATAATAGAGACTCCTTTTTACAAGCAAGGAAAGCGGGTTTGGCTCAAGTGAGTAACGAACGGAAAACGAGGATAGTAAGATAAGATCTTCCTTGACTTGAGTCTCGATCCCCGCCGGTCTTATCTTATGCCCAATCAAATATCCCTCTGTCTCGGTCACCCCTCCATCACTCCACTTTGTCAAAAAGTATCCACCGACCACTACGAGGAAGTCAGAACTGGAGTGGAGACTGCAAGCAAAGCTGGACATTCATTTCCGGGAAGGGGTGTGAAAGTCCCGCTCTTTCAAGCGGGAGGGTATCGGCTCAAAAGGAAGGGGCCCAAGAAAAAGAGGAGTTCGAAACTTCAAATTCAGTAGCCGTTGAAGAAAGATTGAATTGAAAGAAAGAAAACTTCTTTTTTCTCGAATAATAAGGAAGTTATTGTCAATAGCGAGGAGGCAATAGGAACTAGAAATGTAGTGAACAGAAAATCAAAGAATCCGTTTGTTGTTCTTGTCCCAGCCCCGACAGTAGAGTTAGAGACGGGGACGAAACGGAAGGACCAGTCATCGCCTGAATGAAAAGGCAGGTCGAGTCACCCATCCCTCAATTGTGTCATTCTTCGATGTCTTATCCGAACGGGAGCAGCGAAGCATAGAATGTATTAGATCCAAGCAACAGTAGCAGAGCCCTGCAGAGAGGCAAATCCAGAAGTTGATTTTCTATCACAAGCATCTCCGGCGAAATCAGCATCACAGTACCCCACCAGCGGAAAGGAGTTTTCTCGGAGACAAGACCAAAGGCATCTGTTTTTGCTCATCCCAGTCCACCCGCTTCTCCCAAGGCAAGGCTCCTGTTGGCAATAATAGCGGATTCTCTTTGCAGCCGATGAGGGATTTTGCATAGAACGGGGAACCGGACCCGCGGCAGGTAAATAGTTGGGCTAGAGATAGTCAGATAAATGATACTACCTACTAGCTGACGATAAAGAGTTGGATCAACCTCTTCCTGGATTCCGGAGTCGGTTTGAGTTCAACTTCCATAGGAATGGAGATTGTCTTCTCATCTGCGATTTTTAGCTCAGAGAGTGGATCTCTAGCGTACCTAGCCCGAAAGATAGTTAGCAAATGGATTGCCTTGCAGAACCGAAGGACCAAGAAAGAACTGTATCAGGCCCATATCAGACATTTCAAATTGTTGAGCTAGCTTGGTCTTATAGTCACTTGTGAGCTGTTCACTAGAGCTGGTTATGAGGAGGGCATCCACATAAAGTGGGAGGAAAATGGAATCGTCTTTGTCCCTTTTAACAACAAGGGCATTATCACTTACACATTTTGGAAAGCCGACTCAAAGAAGGAAAGAGCGCAGTCTCCGCTCACTGACTTCAGGACAGCAGCTCCGTAACTGACTTTGACTTAAAAGCACATCTGGCCACTTTCCGTTTCCGATCGCGGAGTCGAAGCTGACAGGCGACGATTGGGAATGGTTTTTCACCTAAAGTTGGTCCCAAAAAAGAAGCATTTCCTGAGTACTTTTATGGTAGAGTACTCCCCCTGATTTTAGCAAGAATGACTGAAAGCTCTTTCCTACCCTTTTTTCATTTTGATTTCACTTACCGGGCCGGGCTGACCTCTTGAATGGCAACAAACGATTCTGCCATTCCTGGCTAAGTATGAAAAGATGAACTCTTTCTTAATGGAAGGAGAAGTTCCCCGTGCTTTCCGAATCCTGTTTTTGGAGGTATGGCTGAGTGGTTTAAGGCATTGGTTTGCTAAATCGACATGCAAGAATCCTTTCTTTAAAGATTGGGTTGGTTAACCTTCCTCCCCTAGGGGTTTAGTTTGTTGAAGTCAATAAGGGCTAAGGTCTCCCGCTCCTATCGCCCGAGCAATAGACAATGAAGAAGTGGTTCTTCCCTTTTTATCCTATGAGCTAGCGCTAGAGTCTTAGTAGGACGACTGCTCTTAGAGTATCGGCCTTTTGTTACAATAAATAGGATTTAGTCGGGGCACAGAAGAGTACGTATTTCTATATGCCCAATAATGGCTCTCTCCCCGAGGGGCCTCTCAATAGAAGTCAGAGCGGCTGCACAAATATGCATATGAAATAGAATTTAGTAAGAGAAAGGTCCGCCCACCTCTGATCCAAGCTTAGCTCCCAAGTCGGGATTTCTTCCTAAACCTAAAGTGAGGACTTTGCCCCGTATAGGCAGATGGGTATAAAGTGGGTCACTCTGCCAAGATTCAATCTTTCCCCCGATCTTTCTTTTCTTTGAGTCAGTCCGCCCTAGGGTGCAGCTCTGTTCCCTACTTCTTGTATAAGAGAGTCGTGCTTCTCTTCCTCTTTATTCCACAGGTCTCTCGAGCCTGCAGGTTGCTGCTATCCCCCGAAGAGAATAGACGAAGAGGTTCTTCCCATTATGGAATGCAAGAGAAAAAGCTGAAATCCCAGTATTGTAAGAGAAGGGTCAGCTCCGCTTGGATGAGCTGACCTAAGAGGTGGTGCATTTCTGAGTCACTGAGGAACCAAGTCTATCCCCGAGTTGCCAACCCTCTTGTTTACTTGAATTGCCTCGTGGATGTCAACCCAGGTCTTGTTTTGTCCAATCGAGTGGGTATTGGTCTTGCCCCCTTAAGGTCTAAGTTAGTCTGCTTATTCTCATTATTAAATATGAAATGGAGCAGGTCAGAAGGCTGGGGAGCGTGAAAGCTACTTAGTAAAGGGATCACCCTTTGAAAGCAGCTCTAGAAGAAGGAAGACTTCTCTTTCCTCCTGCTTTAGTTTGAGTTTTAACGGTCTCTTTCTCTTAGGAGCGGCAAAAGCCATAAAGATCTTAATGGAAAACTACTAAAGATTATCCTCCCCTAAGATAAGGTAGGTTAAGGGGTAGGAACAACGTGCTGCTTGTAGCGTAGGCTAATCGATCCACTATCCTCCGCTACTGGACGACTGCCCCTCCCTAAACTGGACCTGGGCTTCCCCCAAGCTGCACTACGTAGCCTTTTTTAATGACAACCGGGAGGCCCTGGAAGAAGAGTTCCCGCTCGTCCTCGATGTGCGTGATCTCGACAGAGGGGTCTCTTTGTTCCGGGCCCCCGATATGGCTGCTGTAGACAGAGCAGAAATCGAGAATCTGCAGAAAATGTTTAAGGATAGTGACTTACTGACTTAAGAATATTTTTTCGATTATCCTACGCTAGGCTAGGTCTGAGAACCCAAAGGGAAAAGGTCAAGGGTAGACGAATGGAAGCACCACCTGCAGCTACAGTAGAGGCTATTTTAGTGCCAAGCAAATAGACCTTATTAAAGTCTCACTAATGGAAGCAACACCCCCTCGACCCTAGATCGAAACCCTTTAGTAATAGCAAGGGCAGCTATAGAGACAGATACAAAGGTAGCTTCGACAGCAGCAGGAAAGAACGGAACATCAGTCAGTAGTAAAGCCCGATATCGGAATACCTCTTTCCATTGAGTGGGACTCCCGGATCTGTCCTCCAACCCTTTTCATGAATGTGGTGGTATGATAGATAGTCCGACCTGTCATTTGCAGGGGTACCTGCAGCAGTTCTCTCGCAGGGTTCGCACACCTTACTTAGCGTGATGGGCTTCCACTAAGCATCAATCGCTTTAGCAGTTTAAAGGGATAGAGAGGGAACATTGTGCGCGTACTAAGATGTGGCCTTCACAAGCGTACTATGGTCAAAGTGAATATTGCAGCCGTATAACCATCACCAAAAGCGTCGCTAACAAAAAGTAGCTATGCATGTTCCGTAGTAATGGAAAGCACCTTTGCCAAAAGAGAGAAAGCCTTTGCAGGAAAAGAGAATACCCAACTAGGTATTCCAATATCTATTTAGACTACCTAGTTGGGTATTCTCAAACGAGCAAACAAGTATAGCACAAGCTGCGGGTGCAGGCGGATTGGGTACAATGAATGTAGGCGAGCGAATGAGTCACAAATCTTTACTGGTGGTATCAATAATTTCATTCCATGCTGTGATTTCCCATGCCATGACAAAATAGCGTAAATAAATCACTCGTATAGTGTTGTGGGTGCACCAATCACTCAATGTACCAAAGTGCCACATAAATCTTTCTATGTCCCGCGTCAAGAAGTGAAATGGAAGCCGTATCAATCATAGCTATGCCCCCATAGAGAACTCCCACGTAAGGATCCTGCTGATCCAAAATAAGAAGCGCTGGAAACAAGTTAACGAACGGGTGGTGACAGGCTGCTATACGAATATAAAAGAGAAAGCATATGGAAGATGAAGCTATGGCTTGTCGATAGCGGTCCCACTTTATGGGTTCCAGATACCGTAGCACCCATTGTAGAGCCTCCAGCAACTAACCTTGAACCCGTTAGGTTATATCCAATCCCAGCCTTTTTTTTTACAAAAGCAAGGGAGGAGACTGAGTACGAGGCACAGAAGAAGCGATTGTAGTTTCACCAGCGGCAGTGAATAAAGCCGCGGTTTTAGCTCCAGCTCCAGGTGCAGATGCAGGTTCAACTCCACTGAAACCTACTAACTTCTAGTGACTAACCGCAACCATTGTAGAGCCTCCCTATCCTTTAAAGCCGGACAAAAAAAGGATCTTAATCAAACCAAGCTGGTGATTCAAGCGCAGCGCATCCCATGCCTCCACTAGTGAACCTCTCCCCTCTATCGCTGCCTATTTAAGTTAAGGCTTTAACGGCGCTTCCATTTTCTCGTTTGACCCTTCTCTCTGTGGGTTAGGCGGGCACATCCTCGCGGAGGCCCACTAAACCACATACGTATGGCGTCTATAAGGTCCTAAAACGAGAGTTACAAGACCCCCAAGTAGGATTTCCCTACGACCAGTCAGTTAACCGCCGACCGCTCCACCTCAATAGCTCAGTGGTAGCGCGGTCGGCGGTTAACGTAGATCAGAGAATTCCTTCTTTTCCGTACGCTAGACAGGTACTTTTGGTAGTTACGGGAAGGGCAGCTAGGCTCACAAATCTATATAATCTTTTCTTGTTGCGTGCACGTGTAGCAGTCATAGCTTGGTCACCGCAGTAACCTCCTTCTGCTTCGGTAGTCGGCTCATATAAAGAAAGCTGTTTTCGGTAGTTCAGTTGTGTTAGCTTGTTGTAAGGCTAAAGCTTAGAGAATCTCTTCTTTCCTTTTCCTTATCTAGTTTAGGCAAAGCGGATTTCACAAGTCAAGTAGGCAAGTCCGGGATCAGAGAAAAAGAAAACTGTAGTTACAGGAAGCTTTAAGGTCAGGGCAACGGCCCGTAGTCGGAACTCTTTTTTAAGCTCTTTTTAGTTAGCTTCAGAGTCAAGTCCCGCTTTGTATAGAAAGATACAAGTCCCGTTCCCTCGCCTTGGAATAGGATCAAAGAGGATAGAGTGAGTTGAATATGTAGGCGTAGGCGGTGGTAAACTCCTCTTTCCGGTAGTAGAAGGGAAGCTCGTTAGGTTAGCTCGTCCGGTAAGAAAAAGTGCAAGTGACTTCTAGGATTTCTAGTTCCGTGCTCTAGGGCTTTTACTTCTAAGAGCGAGTGTAGCCTTTCATGTAGCACTCTATTCTACTAGTACTAACGATAAAAACGTTCAAAGCCTTTTGTTGAGACGCTTCTGGCTTTTCTTTTGAGATCAGCTTCGGGAATAGAATCCAACTCCTTTCCGGGTACAGGTCAAGCGGAAAAAGTTTTTCATCCTTCTAGTTCCGGAACTCTAGCTCAAGCGGATCAGCAATAGAAGCTGTACCCGGAAAAGCGGTCTATACAACTTTAGTTAATGGAAGGGATTTTGTAGTGTGAGTAGCATTAATGGTGGTACTTGGTCCCGTCTTTCCTCCCTCTTACTAATTTGTTCCCTTGCCCTGTACTCCATAAGCATTTCCCGCCTTCCTACCAGCCATTTCATGGTTGTTTCAGAGGGGATGATGAAAGACATAAAGAAAGATCTGGATTCCCCCTAAAAAGGGCCTCATGGATGATCGGAATGAGGGGGTTCTACTTCTTGTTGGCAAGCCACTCGACCTTAGTATCGCATAGTAGTTCCAGTCTCCAATAAGCACAGGTCTCCTCACTTATCCCTCCCCCAACCAGATCTCCTTTATTATTGGTTCAAAGCCTATATGCTCGCTCTTGCCTATGCTCTCGATGACCTGTCCATACGCTCGTACTTTTTTTACTGATCGAGTCACGCTTCGGCCTTGACTTCCTCCCTTTTGCCAGTTTCACTAATGAAAACGGAGATTGACAAATAACACTTTGACTACGGGGAAAGATACACCTTCAACAGAGAAAAGACTGCTCATATCCAGGAAAAGTCGAGATAAGCCTAACGGAACCAGAGTCGATGAACCTCGAACTACTACTAACAAAGAAAGAGAGACTAATTACCTTACAACTCTGCCTATTCCGAAATCCATTACCTGCCTAATTCATCGATGCCAAGTCGGGGGAGAACCTTAAAGGCACATAGTCGACTTACCTTCGAACGAATAGGACCAAAAAAGAAAGAATACGTCCCTCATCGAGTGAAGCCTTCGGACATTCAGGACTTATAGCTTCAGGACTTAGCCCCTCAGGCCTTGCCGATTAGGCAGGAAAACTACCTTTCTGCCTATCTTTGGGGGGCTTAGGATTCCGTACTTATCGCTTAGGAAAAAGACCCTTCTGGCTTAGCTGCTCATCCTGTAGGCACTTAGCTCGAGACTTCGGGACGCTCGTACGGTGGCTTACAAAGCTGCTTACTAGCGCTTTCAAGTGGCTTAGGCTTGCTAAAGGATGGCCATAAGCTGGCTTTTTTGGAGCTTAGCCTAGGATAGTACCAGAAAGGGTCCGCCTCCTCTCCAAACCTCTCCCCGATCGGTCCTTCGTTACGCTCTCATTTCCTAACTTTGACTCCAGTGTGTGGTTAAATCACCTCGCTAGGAAAGACAGTCTAGCCATATCGAGAAGCCCCATCGGAGGATAGAACTAGAGTACAGATCGGGATAGCCGGGCCTGAGGCATAAGTCAATCTACGGGGAGTTCTCATTACAGGGGAGGTGATACCTAGATAGAGAAGAGGAAGAGGACTCACTCCATTTATCTTTATGTCTGGCCCCAGCTTTAAGAATGATTTGGGATCATTCACGGGGGACTTGTTAATAGAGAGTTCCTTTGGTTCGTGGTTTGATTGACCCTTGAGCACGAACTCGCCTTTTTAGGCACGTTGCTCGACTTAAGGGCCTCTTAAATCGATTTGATCAGTACAGACATTGGCCGTAGAATCTCAATTGACTTGAGAGCGGGATCCCATTTTACATCTATCCTCGAGTGGACTTTCCCCCATAGCTATATCTATATCCTAGAAGGTAG